TCTCGATAGGCTATAACAAAAAAAATTTAGGAATTCCTTTCTAGAAATTGAAATTTATGTAGGTAGGAATGAAGAAATCGAACCGGATTCTATTCTATTTATTTATTTGTATCTGAGCTTAATTTTGTCTATTTCAATTTCTCGAGATTAGACTTTTGAGTATCTCACCCAACTTATTTAACCTTTTGAACGCGGCTTTTGAATATATATATATATATATATATATAAAGTATATTAACAAAGTATATTAACATTCTTTTTGACTTACGCATATGGACATAAAGATAAAAAAGATGAAATAGAATCGAATTCTTTTAGATACTTTATCTAAAAGAATTCGACCCATCTAAAAATAGTCTAAAAATAGATGGGATCTGTCTCGGCGAGATGGATAAAAGTATGTGTTATCGTCCAAACTCAAAATGAATAGGGATGTCGATTCATATCAATTAATTTATTTAAGAGAGACTCATCCAAATTAATCATGTGCCGAGAACCAGATTTGAACTGGCGACACGAGGATTTTCAGTCCTCTGCTCTACCGGCTGAGCTATCCCGACTAAGTCGCAATGTAGCATCCTCATTTTCTTAGGGGGCTCAATTAAAAATTAAAAGGGCGAAAGAGGATTAAAAAGTTTTATCTAGTTACTGGAATTTCTTGGATCTTAAAAAAGACGACTTTTTCAATTTCAGTATGAGTAATGATATCGATTGTAAATCATTCAAATGGGGATTTCTTGCTCAAAGATGTCTATCTTAGATATAAGATATAATAAGCCCCTTCCGCCCAGATCTATTTCAAAAAGAAAAGAATAGGGCGAGTGTATAAGGACACTCACTCAAGGACAGGGGGGATAGAATGGATAAATAGTTGGGGGGCAAATAGGCTTTTTGGGGATAGAGGGACTTGAACCCTCACGATTTTTTAAGTCGACGGATTTTCCTCTTACTCAAAATTGCATTGTTGCCAGCATTGACATGTAGAACGGGACTCTATCTTTATTCTCGTCCGATTAATCCGGTTCTTGAAAAGAGGATCTACGGACTATGGAGTGAATCTTTTGATCAATGAATATTCGATTCCACTTTGAAGAAAGAATCGAATCACACCAATTCTTCCGTTTTTTATAGAAAAAAACAGACTCATTTGGGTCGGCATTAATCATTTTCTATAGTATTCAATACGTATGTATATCTTTCAGCCTTTCTGAATTTTCGATGGAAAGATTTCTCTACCAACGCGGTCAACTCCATTTGTTAGAACAGCTTCCGTCGAGTCTCTGCACCTATCCTTGTTTTCGTTTTCCGAACCTGAAAATAGGATTTGGCTCAGGATTGCCCTTTTTCTTAATTCCGGGGTTTCTCTGAATTTGAAAGTCATCACTTAGTAGGTTTCCTTACCAAGGCTCAATCCAATTAAGTCCGTAGCGTCTACCGATTTCGCCATATCCCCTTCCTTTTGTGTTCATTTCATTGCGTTATGATGTCGTTCCCTTTCTCTTTTCTTTCATTTCTACTGGAAACTTTGAATTCATTAGATACCGATTTCTATTTCGAAGAAGCACTTTTCCTCTTTGATTTCTTACCCGTCTTCTCCTATAGAAGATAGGACTCTATTTGGTCCAATCCAATTGGATTTTAGAATTTCTGTATCCGCAATTCCATATAGATTAATAGATATCCTATATATATATATATATACCCCCTCTGCTTCAATTTTGAAGAATACTCGAAAGGTCGGTCGGTTTTTGTGTTGTCTTAATTTCCGCCTTTACTACTTTCTTTTACTACTTTCTGAATTGTATGAATGGAATGAAAGCGGAGGAATGTCTCATCAGTTCGAACTAATCATTCCTAATGATTAATGATATGGAATCAAATAATATAGAAAATATAGAAGTGTAATAAAAAGAATTTCAAATGTCATTTGAATTCAAATTCAAAAATGACAAATTGAAATAATTTAACTAACTAACTAAAATCAAAATATTGACTATCGAATCTAATAAGATATAGAATTTACTAAAAAAAATATCGAATTTGAATTTAATAAAATAATATTAGAATTGTAAATTGTATTAGTGATTAATGATAAAAAATACAAATTCTATATCGCTATATTAATATTATTATTAATCGTTATGTTCTATAATATTCAATATTTATTTGAAATTGTATATTCTATTGTTTTATATTCATATCGAGTCCGAATAGATAAGACATAATAGCGAATACCTAAGATTAAGATTCCAATATTTTATTTTTATTGAATTATTATGCACATAAAATTGATGTTATGTGAGCCCGCTTAGCTCAGAGGTTAGAGCATCGCATTTGTAATGCGATGGTCATCGGTTCAATTCCGATAGCCGGCTTTTTCCTATTTATTCCAATTTTTACATAATTGAGAATGTCTTTTTGAAATCAAAGAATATTAATATTATTAATATTAAAGAATATTCAATATTTTTCAATTTCTTAAATTCAAATTATAAGAACT